TGTATATTGCCCTTTCTTTTCGTTTCGTGTTGGAATAGAAACTTATTAGTATTAAGTAGACGAGATTTTACGAAAAAAGTTCTTCAGATTCATAGGAGAGAACAACTATTTCGTTTTTCGATGTGAATTTGACACAACAGGGGGGAAACTACTAAATAAATTCTTTATTTATTAATAAGAATTAATCAGAATTTATATATATTTAATATATTTATATATTTAATAATAATTTATATAATAATAATAATTTATATAATAATAGAATTGAAATAGAATTGAAAAAAGAGTTCCAGCACATATAGTGACATATATAGTGAAATGATACTCTGGGTTCTCACGAAAAAGAATCGTTTTTTTAATACCCACTCACTCGTTATTATTATTAGTTAATAATCCTAGTGATTGTATTTATATGCTTATTGTGATAGGAAATGCAATATTCAAATGATTTTTCATCGAATGACTATTCATCTATTGTATTTTCATGTAAATAGGGGCAAGAAAGCTCTATGGAAAAATGGTGGTTCAATTCGATGTTGTTTAAGAGGGAGTTAGAATACAGGTGTGGACTAAGTAAATCAATGGATAGTTTTGGTCCTATTGAAAATACCAGTGTAAGTGAAGACCCGATTATAACTGATATGGATAAAAACATTCATAGTTGGAGTGATAGTGACAATTCTAGTTACAGTAATGTTGATTATTTAGTCGGCCTTGGGAACATTCGGAATTTCATATCTGATGACACTTTTTTAGTTAGGGATAGTAATAGGGACAGTTATTCCATCTATTTTGATATTGAAAATCAACTTTTTGAGATTGATAATGATCATTCTTTTCTAAGTAAACCAGAAAGTTATTTTTATAGTTATAAGAATTCCAGCTATCTGAATAATGTATCTAAGAGTGACGATCCCGACTACGATCATTACATGTATGATACTAAATATAGTTGGAATAATCACATTAATAGTTGCATTGACAGTTATCTTCGTTCTCAAATTTGTATTGATAATTACATTTTAGGTGATAGTGACAAATACAATGACAGTTACATTTATAGTTACATTTGTAATAAAGGCAGAAATAGTAGTGAAAGCGAGAGTTCCGGTATAATAACTAGCACGAATGATACGAGTGATAGTGATTTAACTAGAAGAGAAAGTTCTAATGATCTAGATGAAACTCAAAAATACAGACATTTGTGGATTCAATGCGAAAATTGTTATGGATTAAATTATAAGAAATTTTTGAAATTAAAAATGAATATTTGTGAACACTGTGGATATCATTTGAAAATGAGCAGTTCAGATAGAATCGAACTTTCGATTGATCCAGGTACTTGGAATCCGATGGATGAAGACATGGTCTCTCTGGATCCCATTGAATTTCATTCGGAAGAGGAACCTTATAAAGATCGTATTTATTCTTATCAAAGAAAGACAGGATTAACTGAAGCTGTTCAAACAGGCACAGGTCAACTAAATGGTATTCCCGTAGCAATTGGGGTTATGGATTTTCAGTTTATGGGGGGTAGTATGGGATCCGTAGTAGGTGAGAAAATCACCCGTTTGATCGAATATGCTACCAATCAATTTTTACCTCTTATTATAGTATGTGCTTCCGGAGGAGCACGTATGCAAGAAGGAAGTTTGAGCTTGATGCAAATGGCTAAAATATCTTCCGCTTTATATGATTATCAAGCAAATAAAAAGTTATTCTATGTCTCGATCCTTACATCTCCTACTACTGGTGGGGTGACAGCTAGTTTTGGTATGTTAGGGGATATCATTATTGCCGAACCCAATGCTTACATTGCATTTGCGGGTAAAAGAGTAATTGAACAAACATTGAATAAGACAGTACCTGAAGGTTCACAAGCGGCTGAATATTTATTCCATAAGGGCTTATTTGATTCAATCGTACCGCGTAATCCTTTAAAGGGCGTTCTGAGTGAGTTATTTCAGCTCCATGCTTTCTTTCCTTTGATTCAAAATTAAATCAAGTGGAGCTTTATTAAAAAATTATTTTATTATATTTTTTTATTCATTTTCTTTTTTATATTTATATACTTTTTTATTTTATATTTATATAATATTTATATAATATTATATTTATATAATATTATTATATTCTATTAATTTTTATATTCTATTAATTTATATTCTATTATATTTCTATTATATTCTATTTATATAATATTATTATACTATTTATATAATATTATTATAATTATATAATATTATTATAATTATATAATATTATTATAATTATATAATATTATTATAATTATATTCTATTTATATAATATTATTATATTTTTATAATATTATTATATTTTATAATTATTTTAAATCATATTTTATAATTATTATAATTATATTTTATAATTAATTTATATTTTATAATTAATTATTTTATATTAAATATTCATTATTTTATTAATTATATATATATATTATTATATTTATAATATATTATTATATTTATATTATTATATTATATATATTATTATATTATATATATTATTATATTATATATATTATTATATTATATTTATATTATTATATTTTTAATTATATATTATTATATTTTTATTATATTTATATAATATTTTTATTATATTTATATAATATTTGTATTAATATTTTGTTTTGAATTTTTTTTATTTATTATTTTTTATTTATTATTATATATATACTCACTTAGATATACTTAGTATAATTCTATATGAAAATATACTTAGTATAAGTATATATGAATTCTAGTGATTATAAAATATCTTTATAACAATATAACAATAACAGGTAAAAATATTAATAGAACAATAAAAAAATAACAGGTACAAATATTAAATCGAGGTACCCATTCTATGACAACTCTCAGCAACTTACCCTCTATTTTTGTGCCTTTAGTGGGCCTAGTATTTCCGGCAATTGCAATGGCTTCTTTATTTCTTCATGTTCAAAAAAACAAGATTTTTTAGATACGGGCAGTAGGGACAAATCCCATCTATTTTTTTTTTTTAGATCTAGATCGATGAATTACTCCTAAAGGTTTACATCAGAATAGTGCTAGTTGATGAGAGTTACTTCGGAAACAAAGAAAAGTAAATTAAAATTCATTTGGTTGGGTTATTCTCCCAATTCCAATAAAATACAACTGGATCTAATATGGGTTGGCGATCAGAACGTCTATGGATAGAACTTATAACGGGGTCTCGAAAAATAAGTAATTTCTGCTGGGCCTTTATCCTTTTTTTAGGTTCATTAGGGTTCTTATTGGTTGGAACTTCCAGTTATCTTGGTAGGAATTTGCTATCTTTATTTCCGTCTCAGCAAATTATTTTTTTTCCACAAGGGATCGTGATGTCTTTCTATGGAATCGCCGGTCTCTTTATTAGCTCCTATTTGTGGTGTACAATTGCGTGGAATGTAGGTAGTGGTTATGATCGATTCGATAGAAAAGAGGGAATAGTGTGTATTTTTCGTTGGGGATTTCCTGGAAAAAATCGTCGTATCTTTCTCCGATTCCTTATGAAAGACATTCAGTCCATCAGAATAGAAGTTAAAGAGGGTATTTATACTCGTCGTGTCCTTTATATGGAAATCAGAGGACAGGGGGTCATTCCCTTGACTCGTACTGACGAGAATTTGACTCCACGAGAAATTGAACAAAAAGTTGCGGAATTGGCCTATTTCTTGCGTGTACCAATTGAAGTATTTTGAAAAAAAAAAATGAACTGAAAAATTCAAGAATTTTTTTTTTTCGAAATATTTGATATTTTTTATTTTGATAGAAAGGGCGTTCTTTCGTTTCGAAATCCGACTAATATTCATTACTTGAAGTGCTCTTTCATGCATTCATTGAAAGGGGCAATTGCTTCGAATTTTAGCAATTGATATCTTTGGAAACAATATTTTTTTTCTTCATTCGAATTGGAAGTAGACTCTTTCTCTTTCTTATTCTATTTCTGTATTCTTTCTAAATTCAAGGACTAACTCCCGAATTGCAAATAAAAAAAACGTGAGAATAGATTTATAGGCTCTATGACTTGTAATAGAACTTATGCTTGATAGAAATATTATTATCATATAGAGTTGACGAATGAGGTGAAGCTGAGTTCATTAAAGAAGAAAAATGGCAAAAAAGAAAGCATTCATTCCCCTTCTATATCTTACATCTATAGTCTTTTTGCCCTGGTGGATCTCTTTATCATTTAAGAAAAGTATGGAATCTTGGGTTACTAATTGGTCGAATACTGGGCAATCCGAAATTTTCTTGAATGATATTCAAGAAAAGAGTATTCTAAAAAAATTCATAGAATTAGAGGAACTGTTACTCTTGGATGAAATGATAAAGGAATACCCGGAAACACGTCTACAAAACCTTCGTATCGGAATCTACAAAGAAACGATACAATTGATCAAGACGCACAACGAAGATCGTATCCATACGATTTTGCACTTCTCGACAAATATAATCTGTTTCATTATTTTAAGTGGTTATTCTATTCTAGGTAATCAAGAACTTATTATTCTTAACTCTTGGGTTCAAGAATTCCTATATAACTTAAGCGACACAATAAAAGCTTTTTCTATTCTTTTATTAACTGATTTATGTATAGGATTCCATTCGACCCATGGTTGGGAACTAATGATTGGTTCTGTCTATAAAGATTTTGGATTTGCTCATAATGATCAAATTATATCCGGTCTTGTTTCCACTTTTCCAGTCATTCTAGATACAATTTTAAAATATTGGATTTTCCGTTATTTAAATCGTGTATCTCCGTCACTTGTAGTGATTTATCATTCAATGAATGACTGAAAAAATGATCCACTGATCCAATTATAAAGTTTGTTATTTTGTACAAAAGCTAAACATTCAAAAATTGACTTATTCTTTTCTTTTTCTTTCTACCCATCGAGGGGATTCCTCCTATATTCCAGTAAAATTTTTTCAGTAAATAGCAGAATCATGGATAGGGAACTATACCA